AATACTAATATTATTCTTTATTAGTGTAGAATGGAAATATAGATGGGGCGTGGCCAAGTGGTAAGGCAACGGGTTTTGGTCCCGGTATTCGGAGGTTCGAATCCTTTCGTCCCAGGTATATACCTTGTATCAGAGTAAAAGTATCTTTTGAAAATAACGTTATGTTTAAATGCCTAATATTAGATAGAATGTCATTCTTGTTTCTTTTCTAATTTATAATTATTCTTTTATGAATCATATCTTTGTTTTTCACAACATACAGATAGTACTAAATATATTTGTTTGTGATCAAGATATGATGGTAACATAGGTCACACCCTAGTTGAATTCAACTAATTAAAAAATAAAATAAAGTATGACGGATTTTTCATCATATGTTCATTCCCTTCATATTGAAGGGGTTTAGCTACTTAATTTGAAGAAAAACCTTACGTCTCATATCTTTTTTAATTTTCAACGATATATTTTATTTTGAATCACAATAAGAAAGAGCCCTTCTTTCCTATATCTTATTCTTTATCCATTCAAATTAAACTTAAATGGGGTAGCCAAAAATTATTAGGATCTCTTTATTCTAAACAAGAGGAAGGTTATTACATTCAATTAATGGGATTAATGGGATTAAGTCTCTTAAGACAAGACTGGGTTTGGGTAAACTAAAAAATTACGAGCAAGCGCCCAATCTGGACTTGTTTGTCTTTGTCCCTAGAGAGTATCCTTTCCCCAAAGGGGATCCTTTTTTTTGTTCTGATTCAGCATTCCCAGAGAGTCGTGGGTTAGATAGTTCTTAATTAGTAACAGTAACAGGAGGTCTTCATTTAAATATCTCTATATCTGTGTATGTCCGAATCTCATTAACAACGAATCAAGTTACATATGTAACGGATCCAGAATAAAGACTGTAGTTCAGTCTATCTGATAGGTATGAAAAACCCCTACTTCCTTCATCTTATCTTATTACTAAAATTCAAATTGAAATAACAAGTACCTAAATCTTCTCTTAGATCGGTCTTTTTTATCTATCTTCACACAAAAATGGGGTTTTTGTTCAATTCATTTATCCGCTTTAAATCTTAAATCGTTGATGGTTCAATTCGAAAAGAAAAGATATTTTTATTTTTTTATGATAATCAAATTTTTAGTCTTTACTGTAAAACTTTATTCAAATAATGATATCTAAATAGTAAACTTTTTCGATTCTAAAAAATTTTAATGATTGCTTTTGAGTTGAATCTTTGGTATTCAAAAAAGTAGGAAATGGGCCATATTGAGTCACTTTAAGATGCAGAGTAAAAAAGAATTCATTTATTCATATTCGTATTCTTTGCTATATTTCTATTAGTTTTTTTAATAAAAAGTAAAGTGTTGCATTCATACAATAACATACAATAATAGGTGGGGTTTTGCTAAGATTGCTTCAAAAAAAAATTTTACCATCTTTGTATAGAAGAAAAAAGGGTATAGATGAAAATGTTTATGTATCGACGGAACCAATGACTATTCATGATTCCATAATTGAATCAATTCCATATGGGTTCCAAATTAGAGGAATGTTTTGTTATGGTAAAACTTCGTTTGAAACGCTGTGGTAGAAAGCAACGTGCGACTTGAAGGACACGATCCGGTGTGGATTTTTATTCTTACATCCGCCATCTTTTCTATGAATGAAGATGCTCTTGACCCGACATCTGTTCTGTTTTCACTAGAATCCTTATTTTTGTTAGGTTGTAATGAAAAATAGAGTACATGATGGAGCTCGGGTAGAAACTATGGATTCATCTTTCAGGGGGCAAGAATCTAGGGTTAATACCAATCAATAAATTGGAACAACTTCGTAAGTATATCAATATATAAATCGAAAGGATCCGATTCAGTCAAGTTTTTAATTAAAAAGTAAAATTTGTTGGAATTGATAAAAGTCTTTCGATTCAAAGTGTATCGCGTGGGAATCGAGAGTTTATATGATTCTTTGATAGAAAGAAATCACAAAAGGGGTATGTTGCTGCCATTTTGTAAGGATTAAGAAGCACCGAAGTAATGTCTAAACCCACTGATTTAAAACAAAGAAAAAAGGATCCCAGAACAAGGAAACGCCGTTTTTCAATTGTCTCAATAATTGTATAATATATAATAATAAAGATTAAATGAGACAAACAAGAGGGGGTTAAAGACCATTCAAAAAATGAAATAAATTGCCTAAAGATTTTTTTTCTTTTAAGCTATTTGAGAATTATCCAACTTGAGTTATGGGTACAAATGATTTTTTTTCAGGAAGGGGGAAGAAAAAAATGAGTTAAATCCCATTAGAATTTATTTTATCAACTCCTTTGCCATTAAATATAATTCTATACGTAGACAAAACTCCAAATCATTTTTTCTCGAGCCGTACGAGGAGAAAACTTCCTATACGTTTCTAGGGGGGGTCTTGTTCATTTATTTAGATCTATCCCAATGAGCCGTCTATCGAATCGTTGCAATTGATGTTCGATCCCGAAGAGAAGGAAGAGATCTTCGGAACGTAGGTTTTTATGATCCGATAAAGAATCAAAGTTATTTAAACGTTCCTGCTATTCTATATTTCCTTGAAAAGGGCGCTCAGCCCACAGGAACTGTTCGGGATCTTTTAAAAAAGGCGGAGGTTTTTAAGTAGCTTGTTCCTAATCAAACAAAATTTAATTTTTAATTAAGGAAATAAAGAAATAGAAAGGGGTAGTAATTCTTATATAAATTATCAATTTTTGTATTTAGATTTTTTCCTTTTTGGATTCTACTCATATCTATTTTTCATTGCTTCTATAAAATCTCATGTTCTAGAACGACAAAACCCGAGTTGCTTGATCCTAGAAATAGAAAATTCTGGGAGTTCCTTCAATTGGTCGGTTTTCGTTGGAACTCTACTAATAAGTAATAACCAAGGAATCCTCCTTTTTTTATTCTAGTTACTTATTATTGATTGAATAAAATAAATCAATAGAAATCTGATATTTTTTCTACTTCTTCCTTCTTTATTCCTTTATCTAAACTTTTTCAGCTATATAGTGCCAATCCAACACAAGCCCTTTTTTTATTTTTTTAATAGTATTGAAATAAATATAATTTCTTTTGTTTTTCCATTGTATTCTTTTCTCAACATTTATATTGACAACAGTGTATCGAACAAATATAATTTATCGTGATAAGTAGATAAATTTATTTATGTCCGAGAGGTTTGATTTTTACCTTATAACCTTATATTATTCAAATGATGGGATTCCTTGGATTCTCTTTAATAGAATATAGTTTGAACTAAGATATAATAAGAATAGGGGTTTTGATTGAAAAGTCGATAACATAAGAACTAAGAGGTGGTCTATAAATTTTGACATTTATCTATCTTTTTCTTTTTTTTATTGTATCTACATAAACTTTTTCTATTCGGGTTGCTAACTCAACGGTAGAGTACTCGGCTTTTAAGTGCGGCTAGGATCTTTTACACATTTGGATGAAGCGAGGGATTCGTCCATACCATCGGTAAAGTTTGGAAGACCACGACTGATCCTGAAAGGGAATGAATGGAAAAAATAGCATGTCGGATCAACTAAGATTTCTGAGAAATATTTCATTCTTTCCGAATAGGTACAAACCCTTGTGTTCTTTTTTGAAACGGAACAAAATGAATTCAATTTAAAGTTGGGTCGGATGAATAAATGGATAGAGATAGAGCCCTAATGGCTTCAATTTATTGATTATAGGGAAAAAAGCAACGAGCTTCTGTTCTTAATTTGAACGATTACCCGATTTAATTAGACGTTAAAAATATATTAGTGCCTGATACGGGAAGAGATTATCCCATGAATGGATTCTTTTTTTTTTTTTTATGAATCCTAACTATTGACATTTTCCATTATGGAATAGAAATGAGAAATGTGTGTAGAAGAAACAGTATATTGATAAAAAAATTCCAAAATCAAAAGAGCGATTAGGTTGAAAAAATAAAGGATTTCTAAGTATTTTGTTATCCTATACGAATAGAAATTTTTCGTTTAAATGGAAAAGAGAGGATAGAGAATCCGTTGATAAGTTTACCTGTATCCGAGGTATCTATTCGTTTATTACTAGAATACCTCGTTTTGACTGTATCGCACTATGTTTCATTGATAACCCCCAAAATCCTCTACCTTTAGTTCAACTAGAATTTCAAATGGAGGAATTCCAAAGATATTTAAAGCTAAATAGATCTCAACAACACTACTTCTTATATCCACTTATCTTTCAGGAGTATATTTATGCACTTGCGTATGATCATGGTTTAAATAGAAATAGATCCATTTTTTTGGAAAACGCAGGTTATAATAAATTCAGTTTACTAATTGTGAAACGTGCAATTGAGCGAATGTATCAGTATGAACAGAAGCATTTGATTCTTTTTGCTAATGATTTTAACCAAAATATATTTTTTGGACGCAACAAGAATTTTTCTTTTCAAATGATATCAGAAGGATTTGCAGTCATTGTAGAAATTCCGTTTTATCTCCGATTATTATCTTCGCTAGAAAGGAAAGGAATAGTTAAATCTCATAATTTACGATCAATTCATTCAATATTCCCTTTTTTAGAGGACAATTTTTCACATTTAATTTATGTATTGGAGATACTAATACCCTACCCAGCCCATCTGGAAATATTGATTCAAACTCTGCGCTATTGGGTAAAAGACGCTTCTTCTTTACATTTATTACGATTCTTTCTTCATGAGTATCGTAGTTGGAATACTCCAAATAAAGCCAGTTCTTGTTTTTCAAAAAGAAATCAAAGGTTTTTCTTCGTCCTATATAATTCTCATCTATGTGAATATGAATCCATCTTCGTCTTTCTTCGTAACCAATCTTCTCATTTATGTTCAACGTCTTCTGGAACCCTTCTTGAACGAATCTATTTCTATGGAAAACTAGAACATCTTGTACTTGTAGAAGCTTTTGCTAAGGCCTTTCAGGCCAATTTATGGTTGTTTAAGGATCCTT